TAAAAAGTATCTAATGATTTATGAGTTCAATACATCCTGTTTAGCAGAAAGACAGATATTCCTTGCTAATTATCAGACAATTACTTATTCACAAACCCTTTGGGGGGCTAATAGTTTTCATTTCCCATCTCATGGAAAACCCTTTTCGCTCCGCTTAGCCCTACCCCCCCCTAGGGGTATTTTAGTGATAGGTTCTATAGGAACTGGACGATCCTATTTGGTCAAATACCTAGCGACAAACTCCTATGTTCCTTTCATTACAGTATTTCTGAACAAGTTCCTGGATAACAAGCCTAAGGGTTTTCTTATTGATGATAGTGACGATAGTGACGATATTGATGATAGTGACGATAGTGACCGTGACCTTGATATGGAGCTGGAGCTTCTAACTATGATGAATACGCTAACTATGGATATGATGCCGGAAATAGACCGATTTTATATCACCTTTCAATTCGAATTAGCAAAAGCAATGTCTCCTTGCATAATATGGATTCCAAACATTCATGATCTGGATGTGAATGAGTCGAATTACTTGTCCCTCGGTCTTTTAGTGAACTATCTCTCCAGGGATTATGAAAGATGTTCCACTAGAAATCTTCTTGTTATTGCTTCGAGTCATATTCCCCAAAAAGTAGATCCATCTCTAATAGCTCCGAATAAATTAAATACATGCATTAAGATACGAAGACTTCTTATTCCACAACAACGAAAACACTTTTTCACTCTTTCATATACTAGGGGATTTCACTTGGAAAAGAAAATGTTTCATACTAATGGATTCGGGTCCACAACGATGGGTTCCAATGTACGAGATCTTGTAGCACTTACCAATGAAGCCCTATCGATTAGTATTATACAAAAAAAATCCATTATAGACACTAATATAATTAGATCTGTTCTTCATAGACAAACTTGGGATTTGCGATCTCAGGTAAGATCGGTTCAGGATCATGGGATCCTTTTCTACCAGATAGGAAGGGCTGTTTCACAAAACGTACTTCTAAGTAATTGCCCCATAGATCCTATATCTATCTATATGAAGAAGAAATCATGTAACGGAGGGGATTCTTATTTGTACAAATGGTACTTCGAACTTGGAACGAGTATGAAGAAATTAACGATACTTCTTTATCTTTTGAGTTGTTCTGCCGGATTGATCGCTCAAGACCTTTGGTCTCTACCCGTACCTGATGAAAAAAATGGGATCACTTCTTATGGACTCGTTGAGAATAATTCTGATCTAGTTCATGGCCTATTAGAAGTAGAAGGCGCTCTGGTGGGATCCTCGCGGACAGAAAAAGATTGTGGTCAGTTTGATAATGATCGAGTGACATTGCTTCTTCGGTCCGAACCAAGGAATCCCTTCAATATGATTCAAAATGGATCTTATTCTATCGTTGATCAGAGATTTCTCTATGAAAAATATGAATCGGAGTTTGAAGAAGGGGGGGGAGTCCTTGACCCGCAACAGATAGAGGAGGATTTTTTCAATCACATAGTTTGGGCTCCTAGAATATGGCGCCCTTGGGGCTTTCTATTTGATTGTATTGAAAGGCCCAATGAATTGGGATTTCCCTATTGGGCCAGGTCATTTTGGGGCAAGCGGATCATTTATGATGAAGAGGATGAGCTTCAAGAGAATGATTCAGAGTTCTTGCAGGGTGGAACCATGCAGTACCAGACACGAGATAGATCTTCCAAAGAACAGGGTTTTTTTCGAATAAGCCAATTCATTTGGGACCCTGCGGATCCACTCTTTTTCCTATTCAAAGATCAGCCTTTTGTCTCTGTGTTTTCACATCAACAATTCTTTGCAGATGAAGAGATGTTAAGGGGACTTCTTACTTCCCAAACAGATCTTCCTACATCTATATATAAACACTGGTTTATCAAGAATACGCAAGAAAAGCATTTTGAATTGTTGATTCATTGCCAGAGATGGCTTAGAACCAATAGTTCATTATCTAATGGATTTTTCCGTTCTAATACTCTATTTGAAAGTTATCAATATTTATCAAATCTGTTCCTATCTAACGAAACGCTATTGGATCAAATGACAAAGACATTGTTGAGAAAAAGATGGCTTTTCCCAGATGAGATGGTTGTTGCTATCTGTTCCAATAACGAATCATTGGTTTAATTGAATAACTAAAAAAATAGATAGACCTTTCTTTCTCTTTGCCTCAGGTCGATGGATCTTCTCAATTGAAAGATCCCCTATATCGATAATACACATTCCAGTTGACCTAGCCTAATTCTAATTATTTTGTTCCGAAGCAAAGAGATCCACAGGGCAGTTTGTCCTATTCAGATATTCACAACCAAGAAGTATTGAATTCTCTTTCTTTTCGGATAGGCCCTGAAGGGAGAAGGAAGGTTGGAATGCCAACAGGCGTCTATTATTGAATTCACCCGACCCGAAAGTACAGTATCCATTTTGGGAACGTCCGGTGCCAAAGTCATTGAATGGGTAAGTCGCCAATCCCTAAAACGGACT